GTTTAAATTATTTTAATAATGTAAATATACGCATTTTTGATGGGTGGAGTTTAAACTCGAGGTTTTCCTGTTTCCGGGGGTTTGCAGGAGTAAATAAGATCTCAGGAGTTTAGGGGGGTGGGGGGGTTTACGCAGATAAACCCTAACCCCGGGGGGATAATATAAGGGGGATGTCAAGAGAATATATATTTATTATGTCCTTGATATCAGTTATGTTATTCTTTGATCAATGTTTTAATGCATGAATATAACATTAGACAAGCAAGGAAATGTTCAACCTTATTTTAACATTGACGCGCTGCACTCTGAAATGTCAAATGAAAGGAAAGAGAAAAAAAATAACCTGACCCCTGTGGAGAGAACGCTCGGCATGTGGGATTATCTCGCTTATGTACTCCACCAATAACTTATGTCAGCGTCGATGAAAGTGGGAGGTTTAATAAATTAATGGCCCTGAAGTAGGAACCAAATGCCAGGAATAGTTCACTAAGTGAAACCCCCACAATTATTGTCCCTCACCTTCAATAAGAGTATGTCTTTAGTTATCAACTGATGATCGGTTCTTATTGGGTTAAACGTTGGCAACGAAGAGATGTTGAATTCAAGGTGTATATTTACTAATTCGATTAAATTTGAATTTACAAGTTCTTATGGTATTTTAAATTTTCTGTCTTTAAAACATTTATGTAAACTCTTATTTTACTGTACTTGCTTTATGGGTTAAACAAATTAATGGTGATAATACATAATATTCCCTTAATCATTATGTATTATGCATATATATATATATCATGGTGATATTACATATATGTATTATACTTACCAAGAAGTAGTTTAATTGAGAATGCTGGCTTTGGGGGCCAGTGGCGGGGGTTAGATTCCTCTCTTTTTGAGCAGTAGGGGGGATTTTAACCCCCGGCATCCAGTTTACAAGACTGGCGCTCTGAGTCTGAGCTACTAATGCTTAGTTTCCTAGAGGAGCTTGTTTTCGAACCAGCTCACTGTTGGTATTAGGACGAGGAAGACCGCAAAGTAGATGACTGAGGCGATTTGGCCAATAATGACGTATGGGTCTTCAACGGGCATGCCCCCGATTCAGGTGAGAATAACAACGTCGGCGACGAGGGCTCAAAATAGAAGTTGTGTTAGTGGACGGAAGGTGAGGCTTCGTTGTTTTGATGTGTGGAGGAAGGGGACAATCATTAGGATTAAAATAGAAGCTAGCAGGGCTAAGACTCCCCCTAGTTTGTTGGGGATGGATCGGAGAATTGCATAGGCAAATAGGAAGTATCATTCTGGTTTGATGTGGGCGGGGGTGACGAGTGGGTTTGCAGGTGTAAAGTTGTCGGGGTCTCCTAAGTAGTTTGGGGAGAATAGGGCTAGGATTGAGAGTGCGGTGAGCAGGATTACGAAACCCACTAGGTCTTTGTAGGTAAAGTAAGGGTGGAATGGGACTTTATCTGCGTCGGAAACCAGGCCTAGGGGGTTGTTTGAGCCTGTTTCGTGTAGGAAAATAAGGTGGACGAGAGTAGCGGCTACGATGATGAAGGGAAGGAGAAAGTGGAAGGCAAAGAAGCGGGTGAGGGTGGCGTGGTCAACGGAGAATCCTCCTCAAATTCATTGTACTAGGGTATTTCCTACGTAGGGCACGGCAGATAGGAGGTTTGTAATAACTGTGGCGCCTCAAAAGGATATTTGTCCTCAGGGGAGGACGTAGCCGACGAAGGCAGTGGCTATGACTAGAAGCAGAAGGACTACCCCGACGTTTCAGGTTTCTTTGTTTAAGTAGGAACCGTAGTAGAGGCCACGTCCGATGTGGAAGTAGATGCAAATGAAGAAGAAAGAGGCCCCGTTTGCGTGGAGGTTGCGGAGGAGTCAGCCGTAATTAACATCTCGGCAGATGTGGGCAACTGATGAAAAAGCTGTGGCAACGTCAGAGGTGTAGTGTATTGCTAGGAAGAGCCCTGTTGCGATTTGGGCAATAAGACATAGTCCGAGCAGCGAGCCGAAATTTCACCATGCTGAGATGTTTGATGGGGTTGGGAGGTCAATAACTATGTCGTTTACGATTTTTAGGAGCGGATGGGTCTTGCGTAGGCTGGCCATTAAAGTTCTTGTAGTGGAAGCACAACGGTGGTTTTTCACGCCACAGGTCTTGGTTAGAGTCCGGGCAAGAATTATGACTTACGTTATGTCTTTATGCTTATTAGGGTTGGTGGTTGGAATGGTTGCGGTGGCGTCAAACCCGTCTCCTTATTTTGGAGCTTTGAGTTTAGTGGTAGTTTCCGGTTTCGGTTGGGGTGTCTTGGTTGGCTATGGGGGGTCTTTTTTATCTTTGGTGCTGTTTTTAATTTATTTAGGAGGAATGTTAGTGGTGTTTGCTTATTCGGCGGCTTTGGCTGCGGAACCTTACCCGGAAACTTTGGGAAGCTGGCCTGTTTTGGTTTCGATGTTAATGTATTTTGGTGTTGTAGTTTTAATGTTTGTTGCCTTTCTAGGGGTGGAGGGGTATTCGTGGTTTGTTGTGGATGAGGGGGATTGGCAGGCAATGTTTCGTGGGGACATGGCAGGGGTGGCTTTAATATATTCTCATGGCGGTGGGATGTTGATGGTAGGTGCCTGAGCTTTGTTGTTAACCCTGCTGGTGGTACTAGAGCTAACCCGGGGCTTAAGCCGTGGAGGGTTACGGGCTGTTAGACAAATAGTAGAATAACTATTAGTGCAATGGTTAGTAGGCACATGATTATTAGCATTTTAATAGTGTTTTTAACAGGGTTGGTGATGGCTGTGCTGATGGGTATGTTTAGCGAGTAGGCTGCTTTAGGGCCGATTTTTTCTAGTCAGGTTTGGTCTACAGCTTGGCTGGCCAAGGCTTGCCCCATGGATAGGCCCATTAAAGGAGGGAGACGATGGATTACGGTTGGAAAAAATCCGAGCATGTTGGAAAAGTGATGGGTTGGCAGGATAGGGGTAGTTTTGATCTGTTTTGTGGTTATTGAGGCCAGTTCTAGGGCAATAAGAAGGCCGATGATTGTAACAAGGAGGGCAGCGAGTTTAATTGGGAGGGGTATGGTTAGGATAGAGGTTTTGGTTGGTAGGGTGTTGTGGGTAATCAATAGGCCGGCTACAATGCTTCCTCATGCAAGTCGTTTAATCGGGTTAATTACGGCTGGGTTATTTTCGTTAATTGGGCTGAGTGATGGGAATCGGGGGTGGCCTATTACTACAAAGAAGGTAAGTCGTAAGCTGTATACGGCGGTGAATGAGGTTGCTAGGAGGGTAAGGCCAAGGGCTCAGGCGTTTAGGTGGGAGGTGTTTAGGGCTTCAATGATGGCGTCTTTTGAGAAAAAGCCTGCTAGGAAAGGGGTTCCGGTTAGAGCCAGGCTTCCTAGTGTTATACAGGAAGAGGTGAAAGGGGCTAGATGGAACATGCCCCCTATTTTTCGGATGTCTTGTTCGTCGTTTAGGCAGTGGATGATGGCGCCTGAGCAAAGGAAGAGTATTGCTTTGAAGAAGGCGTGCGTGCAGATGTGGAGGAAGGCAAGTTGGGGTTGATTTAGTCCAATAGCAACTATCATTAGGCCCAGCTGGCTCGAGGTTGAGAAGGCTACGATTTTTTTGATGTCGTTTTGGGTAAGGGCGCAGAGGGCTGTGAAGAAGGTGGTTGTGGCCCCTAGGCAGAGGCAGAGGGTTAAGGCAGTTTGATTATTTTCTATTAGGGGGCTGGTTCGGATCAATAGGAAGATTCCTGCAACAACTATTGTGCTGGAGTGCAGTAGGGCAGACACTGGGGTAGGGCCCTCCATGGCGGCGGGGAGCCATGGATGGAGGCCGAACTGGGCCGATTTACCGGTGGCGGCAACAATGAGGGCTACAAGGGGCAGGGTAAGGTTTGTGTCTTTCGTGGATATGAAGATCTGTTGAAGTTCTCAGGAGTTGGTGCGAGTTGCCATTCAGGCTATGGCCAGGATTAGGCCAATATCACCAACTCGGTTGTATAGGACTGCTTGGAGGGCGGCTGTGTTGGCGTCTGCTCGGGCATATCATCAGCCAATTAGTAGGAAGGACATGATGCCAACGCCTTCTCAGCCGATAAAAAGTTGAAACATGTTGTTGGCGGTTACTAGGATTATTATTGCGAGAAGGAAAATTAATAGATATCGGAGGAAGCGGCTTAAGTAGGGGTCGTTGTGCATATATCATGATGCGAACTCTAAGATAGATCAGGACACATATAGGGCGATGGGCATGAAGGTGATGGAGTAGTGGTCAAATTTAAAGCTGAGGTTGATGTCAAATGTGTGGGTGTTGGTTCAACCTCAGTTAGTAATAACTGTTTCGGCCCCTTCGTTATAGAATAAGAAAAGGGGAAGAAGACTAATAAAGAATGCTGTTTTTACGGCCGTTTTGGTTATTTTTAGGCTTTGTTGAGGGGTAGACACGATGGGGTGAAGGAGTAGGACAAAGATGAGTAGTAGGGGTGTGGTTATAAGTAGGGAAGTATTAACCATAGCTTCTACTTGGAGTTGCACCAAGAGTTTTTGGTTCCTAAGACCAACGGATGAGCTATTATCCTTTAAAAGCGGGGTGCGAGTGAGCTTTGGAGTCTAACCAAAGGGGGGAAGATTAGCAGTCTTCGTTGCAACGAGCCTCTCTCGGTGGGCAAGGGGGTTTTAACCCTTATTTTTAGAATCACAATCTAATGTTTTGGTTAAACTATGCCTACAGTTGGCTCAGCCTCAGATTAGTTCGGGCTTGAGGATTAGGAGTCCTAACGGGATAAGGTGGAGGGCAATTAGGAGGTGCTCTCGGGTGTGGGAGGGCTCAATTGCCAGGATGTGGTTTGGTAGCGGACCCCGTTGGGTTATAAGGAATATGTAGAGCGAATAGCTTGCAGTAATTAGGGTGCCTAGGCCTGTGAGGGCAATTGTTCATCAGGACCAGTTAAAGAGGGAGGTTAGGATTATCAGCTCTCCTATGAGGTTGGGGAGGGGAGGAAGGGCTAGGTTGGCGAGGCTGGCAATGAATCATCAGGCAGCCATCAGTGGGAGGGCAATTTGCAGGCCACGGGCAAGAAGTATTGTTCGGCTATGGGTGCGCTCGTAGTTGGTGTTGGCAAGACAAAATAGGGCGGAGGAGGTTAGGCCGTGGGCAATTATGAGAATAAGGGCCCCGGTGAGTCCTCAGGGGGTTTGGATTAAAATGCCGCTTACGACAAGGCCTATGTGGCTTACGGAGGAGTAGGCGATGAGCGACTTTAGGTCTGTCTGGCGTAGGCAGATGGAGCTTGTCATAATGATACCTCAAAGGGCGAGGATAATAAAGGGGTAGCTGAGTTCCTTGGTGAGGGGCTCTAGGGTTGTAAGGATGCGGATTATTCCATAGCCCCCTAGTTTAAGGAGTACGGCGGCTAGGACTATAGAGCCGGCAATAGGAGCTTCGACGTGGGCTTTTGGTAGTCACAGGTGAACTCCGTAGAGGGGTATTTTAACTAGGAAGGCCAGGATGCATGCAGCTCATCAGAGCTTGTCTGTAAGTGTTGCTAGTTGAAGGGGGTCCGAGTAGGCTAGGGTCAGTAGGGAGAGGGTTCCGTTTGTGTTTTGTAGGAGTAGGAGGGCAACTAAGAGGGGTAGGGAGCCTGCTAGTGTATAAAATAGGAAGTATGTGCCTGCGTTTAAGCGTTCTGCCTGATTCCCTCAGCGAGTGATGAGGATAAGCGTGGGGATGAGGGTGGCTTCAAATATTACGTAAAACATGATCATTTCGGTAGCTCCGAATGCAAGGATTAGGAAGAACTGCAAGGATGTGAGAAGGGTAATGAATGTTCGTTGTCGATTGATTGGTTCTTGTACTGTGTGGTTTTGGCTGGCTAGGATCATGAGGGGGAGGAGTCAGCAGGATAGGACTAAAAGGGGGGTGGAGAGTGGGTCGGTGGCCACGTGGTGGTTGAGGGAGGATCAGCCAGTTTCGGAGAAGTTTTTTAATCATGAGAGGCTGGCTATGGCAATCAGTAGGCTGTGAAGGAGGGTGGAGGGTCACAACCACTTAGCGGGGACCAGCCAGGTTGTGGGGACTAATATTATTGTGGGTATAAGGATGGTTAGCATTGGAGGAGGTTTAGGCTTTGCAGGTGATCTGACCCGTGTGTTCGGGCTGTGGCAACTATTAGGGCAAGTCCGACGCTTGCTTCACAAGCCGAGAATGCGAGAAGGAGCATAGGGGCGGATGAGAAGTTAATTGAGGAGAGCTGCAGGGTCCATAGGGAGAGGGCAATAAACAGGGAGAGTATTATTCCCTCTAGGCATAGGAGGACGGACAGAAGGTGTTTTCGGTGAAAGGCTAGGCCGGACAGCCCCAGGAAAAAGGTTGCTGAAAATGCAAAATGGATTGGGGTCATTAGGTTAATTATGGGGTTTAACCATAAGTTTTTGAGCCGAAATCAAATGTTTTAATTAAACTAATTACCTACTCGGCTCACTCTAAGCCGCCTTGAACCCATTCGTAGATTAGGCCCAGGGTGAGGAGGGCTAGAAGGGCGGAGGCTCATACAAATGTAAGCGTGGGGGATGAGAGTTGGTCTCCTCATGGGAGGGGGAGGAGGAGGGCAATTTCTAGGTCAAAAAGAAGAAAAAGAATGGCGACTAGGAAAAATCGCAGGGAGAAGGGGAGGCGGGCTGATCCGATGGGGTCAAAGCCGCATTCATACGGGGATAGTTTTTGATAGTCTGGGGTTATCAAGGGTAGTCAGAATGAGACAATTGTTAGGATTACAGATAGGGCGGTGGTGATGAGAAGAACCGTTAATAAAAGATTCATTATCTTTCCTTGGAGTTTAACCAAGACTGGGTGATTGGAAGTCACATGTACTAGTTTAATACTAGAAAGATTATGAGCCTCATCAGTAAATTGAGATGTAGAGGAATAGTCAGACGACGTCTACGAAGTGTCAGTATCAAGCTGCCGCTTCGAAACCAAAGTGGTGTTCTGATGTAAAGTGGTACTGGATTTGTCGAAGCAAGCAAATGGCTAGGAATGTCGACCCAATAATAACATGGAGGCCATGGAAGCCTGTGGCTACAAAAAAGGTTGAGCCGTAGACCCCGTCTGCAATTGTGAAGGGGGCTTCGTAGTACTCCATTCCTTGGAGGAAGGTAAAGTAGAAGCCTAGTAAGATAGTTAGTGTAAGTGCATGGACTGCTTGTTTTCGTTCTGCTTCTATAATGCTATGGTGAGCTCAGGTGACAGTAACGCCGGATGCTAGGAGTACTGCAGTATTTAGAAGGGGGACTTCAAATGGGTTTAGGGGTAGAATGCCAGTGGGGGGTCAGCAGCCGCCTAGTTCTGGGGTAGGTGCCAGGCTTGCGTGATAAAAGGCTCAGAAAAAGCCGAGAAAGAAGAAGACTTCGGAGGTAATAAATAAAATTATTCCGTATCGGAGGCCTTTTTGGACTGGAGGGGTGTGGTGTCCTAGGAATGTTCCTTCTCGTACGATGTCTCGTCATCATTGATATATTGTAAGGAGCATGAGGGCGAGCCCAACTACTATTAGGATGGCGGAGTTGAAGTGGAATCAAATGGCCAGACCTGATGTCAATAAAAGGGCGGCTACGGCCCCAGTAAGAGGTCATGGGCTTGGGTCTACCATGTGGTATGCGTGTGCTTGATGTGCCATTAAATGTTTTCTTGTAGGTAGAGGCTTAAAAGTAGGACAAAGACATAGGCTTGAATTATGGCAACTGCAACCTCTAGGATAGTGAGCAGGAAGAAAAGTGCTATTGTTAGGGAGGCTACTGCGGGTATGTAAGGGAGTGTGTGGCAGACTCCAAGGGCGACTAGTTGTATTAGCAAGTGGCCTGCTGTGAGGTTGGCTGTCAGCCGAACTGCCAGGGCAACAGGTCGGATAAGAAGGCTAATAGTTTCGATGACAATGAGGATGGGGATAAGGGGGGTAGGGGTTCCTTCTGGCAGAAGATGGCCTAGGGCGGCGTTTGGATTTTTTTGTATCCCAACGATTACTGTCATGAGTCATAGTGGGGCTGCGAATGCCAGGTTTATGGATAGTTGTGTTGTAGGGGTAAATGTATAAGGAAGGAGACCCAGCATGTTAAGGGTAATTAAGAATAACATAAGGGAAGTTAGTATCAGGGCTCATGTGTGGCCTGCCACGTTAAGTGGCATGAAGACGGTTTTTGTGAATTGGAAGATAAATCAGTTTTGGAGTGTCAATAGGCGGCTGTTGGCCCATCGAGTGGTAGGGGCGGGGAAAAGGGCCCATGGAAGGAGAACTGCGAGGGCAATTATTGGAATCCCAAGGAGGGAGGGGCTGAGGAACTGGTCAAATAGGTTTACGCTCATGGTCAGGTTCAGATTTTAGTTTTTGGGGTTTGGGTGCTTTGGGAGGTGACCTCGTTTGGTGACTGATGGGCTATTGTTTTGAGGGGAAGAATAGTAATAAAGGTAAGCCAAGAGAACGCCATGATGGCGAATCAAGGTGCAGGGTCGAGCTGAGGCATGTCACTAAGGGTGTTTGGGGGGCACCTTTTTTAGCTTAAAAGGCTAATGCTATTCCCATATTAGCTTCTTAGTGAGGCGTCTTCAAGTATGAGTGAGGATCAGCTTTCAAAATGTTCTAAGGGGACGGCTTCAACGACGATTGGTATAAAACTGTGATTGGCGCCGCAGATTTCAGAGCATTGCCCGTAGAAGACTCCGGGGCGAGATGTAATAAAGGCTGTTTGGTTAAGGCGGCCAGGGACGGCGTCCATTTTCACTCCTAGGGCGGGTACTGCTCATGAGTGGAGGACATCTTCTGCTGAAATTAGTATTCGGATTGGTGAGTCGACGGGTACGACTATTCGGTGGTCTGTCTCTAGGAGTCGGAATTGGCCGGGGGTAAGGTCTTGTGTTGGGATCATGTAGGAGTCAAAGCTAAGGTCATTGTAGTCAGTATACTCGTAGCTTCAATATCACTGGTGGCCCATGGCTTTAACTGTCAGATGGGGGTCATTGATTTCGTCTATTAGGTAGAGGATTCGTAGGGACGGAAGGGCAATAAGAATAAGAATGACTGCGGGGAGAATGGTTCAGATAATCTCGATTTCTTGGGAGTCTAAAATATACTTGTTGGTTAGTTTAGTAGATACTATTGCAACAATGATGTAAAGTACCAGGGTGCTGATGAGGAATACAATTATTAGCGCGTGGTCATGGAAGTGCAGGAGCTCTTCTATTACCGGTGATGCTGCATCTTGAAAGCCTAGTTGGGTGGGATGTGCCATTAGGGGTAAGACACGCGGGGGTCTAACCCACAACTTTGCCTTGACAAGGCAGTGTAATTAATGTTTTACTAGTGTCTTATAAAGAAAGTGACAGAGTGGCTTTGTGGCTGGCTTGAAACCAGCCTATGGGGGTTCGATTCCTCCCTTTCTCGTCGGCTGGGTTGTGCCTGAACAAATGCTGGTTCTTCAAATGTGTGGTATGGGGGAGGGCACCCGTGGAGTCACTCCACGTTTGTTATTGTCAGGTCTACTGATTTTACTTCTCGTTTAGCGGCAAATGCTTCTCAGAGGATAAATAGGAACATAATAACAGCTACTAATGAAATTAGGGAGCCAATTGAGGATACTGTATTTCATAGTGCGTAGGCATCTGGGTAATCTGAGTATCGACGGGGCATTCCGGCTAGTCCAAGGAAGTGCTGGGGGAAGAAGGTTAGGTTGACACCTAGGAACATTACCACGAAGTGGATCTTTGTTCAGGTGCTGTGTAGGGTGTAGCCTGAGAACAATGGGAATCAGTGTACGAAGGCTCCTATGATGGCAAAGACTGCTCCCATTGAGAGTACATAGTGGAAATGGGCTACTACGTAGTAAGTGTCGTGAAGGACGATGTCCAGGGAGGAGTTGGCCAGGACGATTCCAGTTAGCCCCCCTACCGTAAAGAGGAAAATAAACCCAAGCGCTCAGAGTATAGGGGTTTCTCATTTAATTGAGCCTCCATGGAGGGTGGCTAGTCAGCTAAATACTTTTACCCCTGTAGGGATGGCAATAATTATTGTGGCAGAGGTGAAGTAGGCTCGTGTGTCTACATCTATACCCACGGTGAACATGTGGTGGGCCCATACAATGAAGCCCAGTAGTCCGATGGCCATTATTGCTCAGACCATGCCCATGTAGCCGAAGGGTTCTTTTTTACCGGCGTAGTAGGCGACAATGTGGGAAATTATTCCGAAGCCTGGTAAAATTAGAATGTAGACTTCGGGGTGTCCGAAGAATCAGAACAGGTGTTGGTACAGGATGGGGTCTCCGCCCCCTGCGGGGTCAAAGAAGGTGGTGTTCAGGTTGCGGTCTGTAAGGAGTATCGTAATCCCCGCTGCTAGAACAGGTAGTGAAAGCAGAAGTAGGACGGCGGTGATTAAAACAGCCCATACGAACAGGGGGGTTTGGTATTGAGAGATGGCGGGAGGTTTCATGTTGATAATAGTAGTAATGAAGTTGATGGCCCCTAGGATTGATGAGACACCTGCGAGATGGAGGGAGAAAATAGTAAGGTCGACGGATGCCCCTGCGTGGGCTAGGTTGCCCGCTAGTGGGGGGTAGACTGTTCAGCCTGTGCCGGCCCCGGCTTCGACGCCTGAAGAGGCTAAGAGGAGTAAGAAGGAAGGGGGAAGAAGCCAAAAGCTCATGTTGTTTATTCGAGGAAAGGCCATGTCGGGGGCTCCAATTATTAGGGGGATTAGTCAATTTCCGAAGCCGCCAATCATAATTGGCATTACTATAAAGAAAATTATTACGAATGCGTGGGCTGTAACAACGACATTATAAATCTGGTCGTCTCCTAAAAGTGCGCCTGGTTGGCTTAGCTCTGCTCGAATAAGGAGGCTCAGGGCCGTTCCCACTATTCCGGCTCAGGCACCAAATACTAGATAAAGGGTGCCGATGTCTTTATGATTGGTTGAGAAGAATCAGCGTGTGATTGCCACAGGTAAAATGGCCGAGTGTCAGGCGGTGGTTTGTAGCTCCATGTACAGAGGTTAAACTCCTCTTTTTGCCAGGCTCCGGGGTGTTACATATTAGATTGCAAATCTAAAGAGGCAGATTGACGTCTGCCGGGGCTTTCCCCGCCTCTTTGCTCCGGCGAGGCGGGGAAAGGTAGATAGATGCTCGCTGGTTTGGGCGCTTAGCTGTTAACTAAGATTTTGTAGGATCGAGGCCTGCCTGTCTAGAAAGGCTTTAGCTTAATTAAAGTGTCTGCTTTGCATGCAGGTGATGTGGGATAGTAGCCCGCAAGTCTTATCAGGGACTGGGAGGTTTTCACTCCCACTTAGGGCTTTGAAGGCCCTTGGTCTAGGTTAGCCTAAGTCTCTTATAAGTTAAAAAGTGCGAGGGCCCCGGGGGTCAGGGGCAGGAGGAGAATTGAGGAGGTTATTAGGATTGAGGCGGGGGTTGTTGGTTTTGTTGTTGGTGCTCGTCAGGGAAGGGTTCCTGTAAGGTTGTTTGGGGCTATTGTAAGGGTTATTGCATATGAGAGTCGTAGGTAGAAGTAGAGGCTAAGGAGGGCGCTGAGCGCTGCTAGAGTTGCGATGGGGGCTAGGTCTTGTTTTGTAAGTTCTTGCAAAATAAGTCATTTTGGTATGAAGCCTGTGAGAGGTGGAAGTCCTCCTAGGGAGAGTAGAAGAAGGGGTATTAAGGCAGTGATAATAGGGGCCTTTGCTCAGGATGTGGCCAGGGCATTGATGGTTGTGGTTTTGTTTAGGATGAAGGCGAGGAAGGATGAGGAAGTTATAATGATGTATAGGGACAGGGTGAGGAGGGCTAGGGAGGGGGTAAATTGTAAAATAACCATTATTCATCCCAGGTGGGCAATTGATGAGTATGCTATGATTTTTCGCAGTTGGGTTTGGTTTAATCCCCCTCAGCCCCCGACCAGAATTGATAGAGTCCCCAGAACTGTGAGTAGTAGTGGGTTGTTGGGTTGGAGTTGCAGTAGGAGGGCGAAGGGTGCGAGTTTTTGTCATGTTGAGAGAATAAGGCCTGTTGTTAGGTCTAAGCCTTGTAGGACTTGTGGGAGTCATGTGTGTAAGGGGGCCAGTCCTACTTTTAGGGCAAGGGCTAAAATAATTATTGCTGTAGGCAGGGGGTGGGTTATTTGTTGAATTTCTCACTGTCCTGTGATTCAGGCGTTTGTTGTGCTGGCAAATAAAAGCACGGCTGCTGCGGTGGCCTGTGTGAGGAAATATTTAGTTGTGGCTTCAACTGCCCGTGGGTGATGATGTTTAGCCATTAGTGGGATGATGGCGAGGGTGCTGATTTCCAGGCCCATTCAGGCAATTAATCAGTGGGAGCTTGTTGTGGTAATTGCTGTTCCCAAAAATAGTCCGAATAGTAAGGAGGCGAGGATGTAAGGGCTCATTAGTAAAGGAAGGGTTTTAACCTACATTTTCAGGGTATGGGCCTAAGAGCTTGTTTAGCTGACTCTACTAGAAGGTGGTGTAGTGGAAGCACTGAGAGTTTTGATCTCTCCGGGTTGGGTTCAAGTCCCTTCTTTCTAAGGAGCTAGGGGGAGTTTAACCCCCATGATCCACTCTATCAAAGTGGCCCTTTGTTTCAGGCATAGATCCTTTTATATTTGCGGGGGAAGCCCCGCTAGTGCAATTAGTAGGGCTAGATGTCAGATAATGAATGCTAGTGCAAGGGGTAGGAAGTTTTTTCAAATAAGGTGTATTAGTTGATCATATCGGAATCGGGGGTAGGAGGCACGAATTCATAGGAAAACAAGGGATAGAAGGGATGCTTTGGTTATTAGGTTAACTGTAGTTAGTTCAGGGATGGTGGGGATGTGGGAGGCGCCTAGGAAGAGGGCGGCAGAGAGGGTGTTTATAAAGAGAATGTTGGCGTATTCTGCAAGGAAAAACAGGGCAAAGGGGCCTCCTGCATACTCTACATTAAACCCGGATACTAGTTCTGACTCTCCCTCTGTCAGGTCGAAGGGCGCTCGGTTTGTTTCTGCCAGGGTAGAGATATATCATATTGCGGCTAGGGGTCATGTTGGTGCGAGAAGTCAGATGGCTTCTTGGGCAATATTAAATATTTGTAATGTAAAGCCTCCTGTGAAGATAATTAGTGAGAGGAGGATTAGTCCTAGGCTTACTTCATATGAAATTGTTTGTGCAATGGCCCGAAGGGCCCCTATCAGGGCATATTTTGAGTTTGAAGCTCATCCTGAGCCAAGGGTTGCATAAACTGCGAGGCTTGAGAGGGCCAGAATAAATAGGATGGTTAGGTTGAGATCAATGACGGGATAGGGTATGGGAAGGGGGGCTCAGAGTGTTATGGCAAGGGTGAGGGCTAGCATTGGGGCTAGAATAAAAAGGATTGGAGAAGCGGCGGAAGGCCGAATTGGCTCTTTAATGAAGAGTTTTACTCCGTCGGCGATTGGTTGTAGTAGTCCATAAGGGCCAACGATATTAGGACCTTTTCGGTGTTGTATATATCCAAGAATTTTTCGTTCGATGAGTGTTAGGAAAGCAACTGCTAGGAGGACGGGGACGATAAAGGCTAGAGGGTTGAGCACGTGTGTGAGAAAAGTGCTGAGCACAGTTAGGGAGAGGAGTTGAACCTCTGTTCAAAGGGCTTAGGTCTTTTGCATTTTCCGGGCTCTGCCACCCTAACAAGTCATGTTCTTTGACTGGTGGGTGTGCCCCCTTGTCTGCTTTAGTTGGGTGCAGCAGGTAGGGGTGGGGTGTGTTTCTAACAGGGGCCCCGTCTTTTCGGTCCTTTCGTACTAGAAAAGGCCACTTCATAGATAGAAACTGACCTGGATTACTCCGGTCTGAACTCAGATCACGCAGGACTTTAATCGTTGAACAAACGAACCCTTAATAGCGGTTGCACCATTAGGATGTCCTGATCCAACATCGAGGTCGTAAACCCCCTTGTCGATAGGGGCTCTAAAAGGGGATTGCGCTGTTATCCCTAGGGTAACTCGGTTCGTTGATCGGCTATGCCGGATCTGGTAGGTCAGATGTTCTGCTCATTAGAGCTGTGGCTCTTGTTTTTGAAAGAGTACTTTTATTCCTCATGGGGGCTTTTTGTTGCCCCGCGGTCGCCCCAACCAAAGACATTAAGACAGGTTCCATTTAGTTTGCTCTTTTATATGAGGTGCTTAACATGATCTGTCTTGTATCTAAAGCTCCATAGGGTCTTCTCGTCTTATGTTCTAATCCCCGCTTCTGCACGGGGAGATCAATTTCATTGACCTGAAAAAGGAGACAGCTAAGCCCTCGTTGTGCCGTTCATACAGGTCCTCATTTAAAGGGCAAGTGATTGCGCTACCTTTGCACGGTTAAAATACCGCGGCCGTTGAACACATGGTCACCGGGCAGGCGGGACCTCTTATTTGTGAATTACAAGAGGCGATGTTTTTGGTAAACAGGCGAGGCTTGGGTTTGCCGAGTTCCTTCTTTTTCTTCTAGTCTTTCCTGTTGGGCACGCCAGTGTAGGGTTAACGAGGTAGGGTGGATGTTTTTCTGGTTGTGTTTTTTAGTGTCCAGTGCCCTCTTGGTTTGGGTTCGTTAAGTTTCGGTTGGGGTTCGTTCCGATATACACTTGTGCTTGGAGGGGGGCGTGGCCCCTTATTACTCATATTAGCATAATCTCTTCTATGGGCGCATAGAGAGGTCCGATAGGAATTAGGGGTTAGGGTGTGTTATCTGTATTAGGGGCATTGGGGTGTTTGAGCTTTAACGCTTTCGACAGGGTGGCTGCTTTTAGGCCCACCTAAACACAAAGCCTTGGTTGTTTATGATCCTTACCCTCCTGTGAAAGTTGTTTCTTGTATCAAAGGAGCTGTACCACCTTTGACTAACTTTTTTGGTTTCTTGTGATCGGTTTGATTGAGGTCTTTTGGGAGGTAAGAAGCCAAAAAGCTGAGCTTAGACTCAGTTCTCGGACAACCAGCTATAACTGGGCTCGGTAGGTTTGTCACCTCTACTCAGAGTTCTTCCCACTCTTTTGCCACAGAGACGGGTGTGCCCTAATAGGCTGTCTCGGAGTAGCTCGTCCAGCTTCGGGGAATTAGACTAAAGTGCTCTTTGCCTAAGTTTTACTTGCTAAATCGTGATGCAAAAGGTACGAGGTTTAATCTCTGCTTTTTTACACTTGACTGGGTTGTTTCATTTCTCTTTCAGCGTTCCCTTGCGGTACTTGGTCTATGGCTCCTTTGTTCCTTTTCTATCACCTATACTTAGGTAAAAAATGATTTGTTTTGTTCTATTAAGTGTGTTTGGGGGTATTAATAGTGGTTGTTGGTTGTTGTGGATGGGCTAGCTAGTCGGTATCAGGGCAATCCGATTTGCACGAATATCTCCTCAGTGTAAAAGAGGTGCTTTTCTGTTTAAGCCATGTCCTGATATTCCAAGCGCACCTTCCGGTACGCTTACCATGTTACGACTTGTCTCCCCTGTAATGTGTGTATTTTATTAGTTATTTTGGTGGTGGTGGTGGGGTATTCTGGGGAGAGTGACGGGCGGTGTGTGCGCGCTTTATAGCCGGTTTCAGCGAGACTCTCTGTTTCTTGCTTACTGCTAAATCCTCCTTTAAATGTGCGTTTCAGCACAAGGTTCGTATTCTCTGGGCAGAGAATGTAGCCCATTTCTTCCCTCTCCATAAGCTACGCCTGGACCTGACGTTTTGGGTAGTACTAACTTTGCCTACTATTAATCCTTCACAGGGTAGGCTGACGACGGCGGTATATAAGCTGGGAGAGCAAGGAGAGGTGAGGTTTAACGGGGATTATCGATTCTAGAACAGGCTCCTCTAGATGGTCTTAAAGCACCGCCAAGTCCTTTGGGTTTCAAGCTAATGCTCGTAGTACCCTGGCGGAGTTTTGGTGTAATTGGTGTCGTTGTTTAGGGCTAAGCATAGTGGGGTACCTAATCCCAGTTTGTGTCTTAGCTTTCGTGGGTTCAAGTTGGGTGAGGCTACTTTCGTGGGTGTGCTTCATGCCTTCGGAAGCGTATCACTGCTCTGAAGGTGTTCGGCCTCAGTGTTGTGTGTGTCGCTCTAACCACTCTTTACGCCGAGGGCTAACAACTTGGGCCACTCGTATAACCGCGGTGGCTGGCACAAGCATTTACCGGCCCTTATTAGTCATAACTAAGTCAAGTTTTCACTTATGGCTTAAGGTTTATCACTGCTGAGTTCCCTTGGGGGTGTGGCTAAGCAAGGCGTTGTGGGCTACGGGTGTGTGCCTGATACCAGCTCCTATTTCCCGGGGCGGGGATTATAGGGCATTCTCACGGGGGTGCGGATACTTGCATGTGTAATTTTGACTAAAGCTGTTAGCAAGGTCAGGACCAAGCCTTTGTGCCCGCGGGACCTATTAGGGACCATCTTAACATCTTCAGTGTTATGCTTTTGTTAAGCTACGCTAGC